GAAGAATTTCATGACTTTATTGACCTGACCAGGAAAAAGGCAGTTTTTCTATTTTTTATGATACTTTGAAATTGTTAATTGAATGAAATTCGAATGGGTATGAATTGACGTAGATTCTTTTAGTTTATTGGACCACTATCCATTCTTTATTCGGCGAAAGAGTAGTTTAAACCTATCTATTTTTGATATCATTTATCTACTTTGAAACCATTACTATTATAATATATAATATTGAAATCGGTTTTGTTTTCAATCTAAATTAAGCTAGGAGTCTCATTAAGCAACCACTAGTTTGAATTGCCCAAGCAAAAATCTCATTGTTTTAGATCCGAACTAAGCCTTCGTAATTCGTAATTTTTTTGAATCGAATTAAGGGTTTATTCATTGTTTATTTGAGGTAAATTTGAAATTGTTCGAATTGTGTAATCATCAATTACTGACATTGGTAAGCGACCCAAAGCGATTTGATTATAATTCAATTCGTGACGATCATAAGTAGAAAGTTCATATTCTTCGGTCATTGATAAACAATTTGTTGGGCAATACTCAACGCAATTACCACAAAATATACAGATTCCAAAATCAATACTGTAATTAAGCAATCGTTTTTTTCGAATATCGGTTTCCAACTTCCAATCAACAACGGGTAAATCTATAGGACATACACGCACACATACTTCACAAGCAATGCATTTATCAAATTCAAAGTGTATTCGGCCTCGGAAACGTTCCGATGTGATCAATTTTTCGTAGGGGTATTGAATAGTTACCGGTAAACGATTTGCATGGGACAGGGTAATCATGAAACCTTGGCCGATGTATCTGGCGGCTCGTATTGTTTGTTGACCATAATTTAGGAATTCAGTTATCATAGGGAGCATATGTTAAATATCTAGAAAAAAGATTTTATGCTTGTTTCTTTCTCTTGTTTGAGACAAGTCGTGAATCTAGGATATTGTGGTCTTTTACAGTGAAAGAAGTTGGGACGAGGTTGTCAATAATAGATTACCTAGAGAAATCGGTAAAAGAAATTTCCACCCAAGATTTAATAGTTGGTCCATTCTCAGCCTCGGTAAAGTCCATCTTGTTGCAATAGGAATGAACAAAAACAAATAAGTTTTGGCTAATGTGATAAAGATACCAATTAGTGTTCCAAAGACTTTACCCCTTTTATTTATGCCAAATAGCTCAGGAACAAATATGTACGGAATAGAAAGATTCCAACCTCCCAAGTAAAGAACTGTTACAAATAATGAAGAAACTAGTAGATTCAGATATGAAGCAATGTAAAATAAACCAAATTTGATACCTGAATATTCGGTTTGATACCCTGCTACTAATTCTTCTTCTGCTTCTGGTAAATCAAAAGGTAATCTTTCACACTCGGCGAGAGAAGAAATTAGAAAAACGATAAACCCGATGGGTTGACGCCACAAATTCCACCCCCAAAAACCATATTTTGACTGCGCTTCCACTATATCAACTGTACTTGAACTGTTAGATAATCATAGTCGATGATAACATCACTGTGCCCATCGCTATTACAGAACCGTACGTGAGATTTTCACCTCATACGGCTCCTCAGAGGTCACAAATAAATCTAAGGGCCCTTCCCTCTTCTTTATCTTGATATGTTTGTCAGATAGAGTCAAAATCTATCCTAAGGTCCCAAATTAGACCAATGGAATTCTGTCTGCTATATTTAAAACTAATAAATAAGTGCTTCTGAATTTATCTCATCTTTTAAGAATTTTCATTTTTCTTTGTTGATTAATAACCTTATTATCATTAAATAAAATAAAAAAAATGTGCTTTATAGCAATATCACATATACATTTCAACCTCGAATTTTCAATTAAGAAAAAAATTAGAGAGTCCATTAGTTCATGAATCATGACAAAAATTTGATCTCTCTAAATAGAAATCAAAATTGAATTATAGGAAAGAAAGAATAAAAACAAAAAAAGAAAAAAGGAAGAAAAAAAAAAAAGACATCCCTACTTTTTGCTTTTGCAATTAGATTCTTTTCTTTCAATTTTGATTTCTTTTATTTCATTCCTATTCTCCTTTCTCAGAAAAAGGGCCTTTAACCAAAGTAAAAGATTACTTCGTTCTTGATAGTTATTTACTTACTCAGTGGATAGGAACATACTCTGGATCAGAATCATGGGGAGTACTTCTTGATCATTTCTACGAATGTAAAGCCCCAATTTGAATTCCTTTTATGTACAGAAATATCCTCTTGGATAACTTACATAATCTCAATTACTAATCCTTTGTGTATCTTGGTCTTCCTAACCATCCACTCATTTTGTCTTTCAAAAACCTACCGTTGTGGAAATCCATCTATGGTAATAGACAGTAAAAATTCCATATAGTTGATCTTTTGAACCCGCTTCAAGCTATCATGACAATTCACGAATCTTGGGGTAAACAATCTCTATTGCTTATGTTTACTTTTTTCACCATTTGATTCTTGTACATAGGAAATGAGACTCAACCTTTTTACTGCAAATTTAGAAGCCGTTTTCTTTCACTCATATAACTATCTGGTTTAGTTCATCAACTCAAATGCTGAAGAAAAATAAAAATATATAGTCAATCAAATCTTTTTATCCTTGTTTCTAGAAAGAAAAGAATTTGGAGAAATTTTAGGTCTCACCGAATCACACGTAGAGATATTGATAACACACATAGAGCTAATGGTATTTCATAACTAATTGATTGAGCAGCTGCCCGTAGACCACCTAAAAAGGAATATTTATTATTTGATCCATACCCCGACATAAGAAGTCCAACGGGAGCAATACTTGAAATGGCAATCCAGAAAAAAACACCAATACTAAGATCGGCTAGAACAAGGTGATCACCAAAAGGAATTACTGAATAACTTAGAAAGATAGATATTACTGCTATGGATGGTCCGATACTGAATAAACGAGTATCTCCTGTAGATGGAATAAGGTTCTCTTTCAAAAGTAGTTTTGTCCCATCTGCTAGAGCTTGAAGAATTCCTAAAGGGCCGGCATATTCAGGTCCGATACGTTGTTGTATTCCTGCAGATATTTCTCTTTCTAACCAAACAATTACTAGTACACCTATTGTGATTCCTAATACAAGAGTCAAAATAGGGACAAGCATCCATATGATCCTATAGACTTCTTTTAAGGATTCCAATTTGGAAAAAGAATTGATAGTCTCTATTTCTGTTGTATCAATTATCATTTCAACGATCAACTTCTCCCATAATGATATCTATGCTACCTAGTATTGTCATAATATCAGCCAATTTCATTCTTTTAACTAACTGAGGAAGAATTTGCAAATTGATAAAACCTGGTGGGCGAATTTTCCATCTCCAAGGAAAAACGCTCTGATCGCCTATCAGAAAAATTCCCAATTCTCCTTTTGGGGCTTCAACTCTCACATAAAGTTCTTGTTTCGACAATTCAAAAGTTGGAGAAGGTTTTTTACTAATAAACCGATAGTCAAAATCATTCCATTCAGGATCTTTTAATCTGTCAAAACGTCGGATTTCTAAATTTTCGTAAGGCCCTCCTGGAATTCCTTCCAGAGCCTGTTGAATAATCTTTATGGATTCTGTCATTTCACTGATTCGTACTAAATAACGAGCTAATGAATCCCCTTCTCGTTGCCATTGAACCTGCCAATCAAATTCATCGTAAGACTCATAATGATCAACTTTACGAAGATCCCATTCTATTCCGGAAGCTCGTAGCATTGGTCCCGATAAACCCCAATTTAATGCCTCGTCTCTCCCAATAATGCCTACGCCTTCAACTCGTTCTAAAAAAATAGGATTCCGGGTAATAAGTTTTTGATACTCAGCAACCCCTGTTAAAAAATAATCGCAAAAATCCAAACATTTATCTATCCAGCCATAGGGTAGATCGGCAGCCACTCCTCCAATACGAAAATAATTATGCATCATTCGCATACCGGTGGCAGCTTCGAATAGGTCATATATTAATTCTCTTTCTCGAAAAATATAGAAGAAAGGGGTCTGCGCACCAATATCCGCCATAAAAGGACCGAGCCATAACAAATGAGAAGCTATCCGACTCAACTCCAACATAATGACTCTGATATAGCTAGCCCTTTTAGGTACTTGAATATTGCCTAATTGTTCGGGCCCATTTATGGTTATTGCTTCTGTGAACATAGTAGCTAAATAATCCCAACGTGTTACATAAGGCAAATATTGTATAATTGTTCGGTTTTCCGCAATTTTCTCCATCCCTCTATGTAAATAACCCAATATTGGTTCGCAGTCGACAACATCTTCACCATCTAGAGTAACGATGAGTCGAAGAACACCGTGCATTGATGGGTGCTGAGGCCCCATATTGACTATCATGAGGTCTTTTCTTGTAGTTGGTGCAGTCATAAGTTTTTTAACGATTCATTCTTCCATGAATTACTGAAAGTGAAAAGAAGTTCATCAAAATTTAATCGAAACATATAAGTGACAATGAAATAACTCTTCAAATTAATTTAATCAAATTAACGAGTTTTTGTCTCTCGAATGTCCAACTGATTAATTAATTCTTTATAACGTACTCTATTTTTTTTTGCCAAATAAGCTAGCAGTCGTTGACGTTTTCCCAAAATTTTCTTCAAACCTCTCTGAGATAAATAGTCTTTTTTGTGCAATTCTAAATGTGAAGTAAGTCTCCGTATCTTATTGGTGAAATTGAATACTTGAAATTCAACAGATCCTTTCTTTTCTTCTTGAGAAATAACTGAAATGACAGAATTTTTTACCATAAATGAATTTCCCCTTTCTTTATTTTACGGATATGGATTTTTGCGAATTTTATTGATCAGTAATAATAATGCCAGTAATTTGAACGTGGTATATAGACTTAATTTCTTTATGAACCTCTAATTTTATCAATTCCAATAAATTAATCAAATTTCAAATTTGATTGAGATAGGAATCCAAAAAGGTGGTAGGTACGTTTTTTTCATTCACAAAAGCGAATAATTGAAACCTAAAATCCTAAAATGAAGAAGATTCTGTTGATTCATTTCTAGATCTAATCGATGCCTTATTTTATTGATTTAGTATCGTCTACTCGAATTAGATTCGAATGAGATGTAAAACAAGGCATGTGTGCATTTGTTTGCTTTCAGATACTCTATATCAGATACTCTATACGAGACAGGGTATATAGTACTATCAATTAATTTTCAATCGTGGATACATATGTATTCTTAAGATACTGAAACGGCTACCATTATTGGTATCAAACCAATAACGATTCATACAAGCTAAATCTTCTAATCGATAATTAGGCCAAAGAAAGAACTTAAATTTAATTAATTCATTTTTATCTTTATAAAGGGGTTTCCTTTCATCCAAAAATTGACTCCAGTTTTTTACATTGGTTTCGTTGCAAAATACTGAATTTCTATCGACGCCATTCCAATTCAAAGAATTAAAAAAACTTCGAATTCTCAATTCTCTACGACGTCTAGACCATAAAATATTTTCAGGAACAAGCAAATCAAAATGATTTTTTTCTGTATTTATTCTTTGAGTTTGAGGTTGCAGAATGAATTCGTCAAAATTCTTTTTATCAACATATCTTTGTTCTCGGTATCTTTGATTAGTTTGGTGTTTACTTTTATGAACCAATGAAATACCTATGGTTTGATACATAATAAATTGTCCATTATTTTTTACAGACAACCGAATAGGTTCGATAATCAATACCCCCTTCTTCATCAAGTCTGTAAGAGGTAAATTTGCCTGAATCAGCATTATATCCAAACTCATTTCTCTCCTTTGAATTGACGATATAGTAATTTTGGTTGGATTTATCAGTCGAAGCAGGAGACAATATACCTTGATATTTTCGATCATTCTTTGATTCAAAGCATCGTTCCATCTCAATTGAAAAAGCAAATAACGTTTCAAGAACAAATCTAGTTCTGCTTCCGTGTTGCTTTTGTATTGTTTTTTATTTTTACCCTTTTTTGTGTCTGATTCCACGTAATCTTTTTCAAGATCGTTTTGGTGTTTTGAGAAAACAGGGCCCAGATTTCCTTTGTTTTCTATATCTGATCCACGCTCTCTTTGACTTGCGGGTTCTTTTGCTTCTTGAATTCGATTCTTTATTTTTTTATTTGATGGTAGAAAAAAGTTTTGTTTTTGGTTTTTATTTTGCCTAACATTTTCATTTGTATTCAAATTTAAAAGAAGGAATTTGCTTGGTATAATCCACGGTTTTATTTTATAGACATTATAAAGTAGTACAAATTCTGGGAAGAACCAAAATTCCAGATTCAATATGGGACGATTAAATATTTTTTCATTCATTCCCATCCAATCAAAAAAGACTTTTTTCGAATTTTTTTGAGTTTTTTCGGGATTTTGATGAGTTGTAAGATAAAAAACCCCTTTTTTCTCAATTTTCTCAATTATTTGATAATTATTAATACCAATTTGAGTATTTGGATTACTGTTGGTATCGATCTTAACCCAGGCCTCAATATCTCCTTTTTGTCTAAGAGAAAAATGGATAATTTTCCAATCCAAATATTTTCTATCGAGATTTCTTTCTAGATCTAGAATATTGTCTTTTCTTAGATAATTATTGATCTGAAGATTGGCGGGCATATCAACAAAGTTGTGTTTGGACGGGTTGGAATTATACGAAATTTCTAAGTTCTTCTTTACTTGAAAAGGTAATCTAGAAATAAATGGGCCTAATGTCTATTTCTGGAGTTACTTTCTTTTTCTCTTTTGTAATTCTTTCTATTTCATTTTTTATTGTACTTGTTCTATCAGTCAAATCCTTCATTTTTGTTTCTATCAGTGAAGAATTTGGCCAATTTCCAGATTCAATTTGACTAAATGGTTCGTTAATTATTTGATTACTAATTAAATAATCTTTTTCTTTTTTCGTTTCATTCGATTCATATATTTCTTTGAATCTAAATAATACAATTGGATTTACTTTTGAAAGTTCTTTTTTTATTTTTTTGAGAAATCCAATACTTTTGATAAGCCATTTTTTGGTTTCTTTTGAAACTCTTCTAAATAATTTTGTTTTTCCTTTTAAAATTTTTAGAGTTCTAAAATATTTCTTTTTGAATTTTCCAATTTTTTTTTCGAGTTCCTTAAAAATGGGCTCAAAAAAGGAAGGGCGTTTTCGGGGAGAACCAAAGGGAAGTTCAGCTTCCATTCCCCAAACTGTTAAAAAACAAAAATCATCTTTTTGTTTTTTCTTTTTCATTAGCTCTCCGCGGGAGGGGTACAGTTTAGATATATGCCAAGGTTTCAGACAAAAAGGAAATAAAATTTTGATCTGAATCCCGTCTCTCAACCAATTTTTAGGAAATTCTGTTTCTGATAATTGAACACCATTATAAGTACATTTAATCTGCATTTCTCGCTTCCATTCCTGCAAATCTTCAGACCATTCAGGAAGTTGCAAGAATAACATACGCCCGATATTTTTGGCTATTATC